GAACTTTTCATACGGGCGGAGTATTCACAGGTGGTACTGGCGAACATGTACGAGCTCCCTCTAATGGAAAAATAAAATTTGATGAGTATTTGGTTCATCCCACACGTACCCGTCATGGGCATCCTGCTTTTCTATGTTTTATAGACTTGTATGTAACTATTGAGAGTCGAGATATTATACATAATGTTAATATTCCAACAAAAAGTTTGATTTTAGTTCAAAATAATCAATATGTAGAATCGGAACAAGTGATTGCCGAGATTCGTGCCGGAACGTCCACTTTTCGTTTTAAGGAGAGGGTTCTAAAACATATTTATTCTGAGTCAGAAGGAGAAATGCACTGGAGTACTGATGTGCATCATGCGCCCGAATATCCGTATAGTAATGTTCATCTAGTACCAAAAACAAGTCATTTATGGATATTAGCAGGAGGTCTATGCAGATCCAGTATAGTGTCTTTTTCACTCCACAAGGATCAAGATCAAATGAATTCTAATTCTTTTTCTGTAGAAGAAAGAAATATCTTTGATTTGACTAATGATCAAGTAAGACATAAATTTTTTGGTAAAAGTAAAAAGGATGGGCAAATTTTTGAGTATTCAGAACCTTATCGAATCATATCCAATGGTCATTGGAATCTCATAGATCCCTCTATTTGTCAAGAGAATTCCGATGATTCCTTGGCGAAAAAGCGAAGAAATAGATTCGTGATTCCCTTACAATGTGATCAAGAACGAGAAAAGAAACTAATACCATCTTTTTGTATTTCTATTAAAATACCTATAAATGGTATTTTACGTAAAAATAGTATTCTTGCTTATTTTGATGATCCGCGATATAGAATAAGCAGTTCGGGAATTACTAAATATGGGATTGTCGAAGTAGATTCAATCGTAAAAAAAGAGAATTTGATTGAGTATCGAGGAGCAAAAGAATTTAGTCCGAAATACCAAATGCAAATGAGAGTAGATCGATTTTTTTTCATTCCCGAGGAAGTGCATATCTTCCCCGTATCTTCGCCCATAATGGTCCGAAACAATAGTATCGTTGGAGTAGATACACGACTTGCTTTAAATATAAATACAAGAAGCCAAGTAGGTGGATTAGTCCGAGTGGAGAGAAAAAAAAGGAGTATTGAACTGCAAATTTTTTCTGGAGATATTCATTTTCCTGGAGAGGCGGATAAAATATCTAGGCACGGCGGCATTTTGATACCACCAGGAATGGAAAATAAAAATTCTAAGGGATCAAAAAAATTGAAAAATTGGATCTATGTTCAACGGATCACACCTATAAAAAAAAAGAATTTTGTTTTGGTTCGGCCCGTAGTCCCATATGAAATATCCGATGGGATAAATTTAGCAACACTTTTTCCTCAGGATCTCTTGCAGGAAAAGGATAATGTACAACTTCGAATTGTCAATTATATACTTTATGGAAATAGCAAGTCAATTCGAGGAATTTCTCACACAAGTATTCAATTAGTTCGGGCTTGCTTAGTATTGAATTGGGACCAAGAAAAAAGGGGTTTTATAAAAGAAGAGGTTCATGCTTCCTTTGTTGAAATAAGGGCAAATGATCTGCTTCGTGATTTCATCAGAATTGAGTTAGTAAAGTCCACTATTTCTTATACCGTAAAAAAGTATGATACGTCAAGTTCAGGATTGATTTACAATATTGGATTAGATCGTACCAATATAAATCCTTTTAATTCCAAGGCAAAGACTCAATCATTTCCCCAACATCAGGGAACTCTTGGTACGTTGTTGAATCGAAATAAGGAATGCCAATCTTTCCGAATTTTGTCATCATCCAATTGTTCTCGAATTGGCCCCTTTAATACTTCGAGATATAATAATGCGACAAAAGAATTGGATCCCATGAATCCAATTAGGGATTTGTTGGGTCCCTTAGGTACTACTGTATTTAAAATAGCGAATCCTTGTTTATCTTACTATTTAATAACTTATAATCAAATCTTTTTAAAGAACTATTTGTTACTTGACAATTTTCAACAGACTTTCCAAGTACTTCAATTTCAATACTGTTTCCTAGATGAAAATAGTAGGATTTATAATCCCGATCCGTGTAGTAACATCATTTGGAATTTATTCCATTTTAATTGGTGTTTTCTCCATCACGATTATTGTGAAGAGGCATGGACAATAATTAGCCTTGGCCTATTTCTTTGTGCAAATTTATGTCTATTGAAATACGGATCACGCATAAAAAAATCTGGTAAAATTTTCATTGTTCATGTTGACTCTTTAGTTATAAGATCAGCTAAGCCCTATTTGGTCACTCCGGGAGCAACTGTTCATGGCCATTATGGGAAAACCTTTTATGAAAGAGATACATTAATTACATTTATATATGAAAAATCGAGATCCGGCGATATCACGCAAGGTCTTCCAAAAGTGGAACAAATCTTAGAAGTTCGTTCAATTGATTCAATATCGATGAACCTCAAAAAGAGAGTTGAAGGTTGGGACGAACGTAGCCGAAGGCTTCTTGGGATACCCTGGGGATTCTTGATTGGAGCTGAACTAACCATAGCACAAAGTCGTATCTCTTTGGTTAATAAGATCCAAAAGGTTTATCGATCCCAGGGGGTACAGATCCATAATAGACATATAGAGATTATTGTACGTCAAGTAACATCAAAAGTGTTGGTTTCAGAAGATGGAATGTCTAATGTGTTTTCACCTAGGGAACTGATTGGATTGTTGCGAGCAGAGCGAGCAGGGCGTGTTTTGGACGAAGCGATCTGTTATCGGGCAATCTTATTGGGAATAACGAAGTCATCTCTGAATACTCAAAGTTTCATATCCGAAGCGAGTTTTCAAGAAACTGCTCGAGTTTTAGCAAAAGCTGCTCTACGAGGTCGTATTGATTGGTTGAAAGGGCTGAAAGAGAACGTTGTTCTGGGGGGGATTATACCGGTTGGTACTGGATTCAAAAAATTAGTACATCGTTCAAAGCAAGATAAAAACATTCATTTGAAAATAAAAAGGAAGAATCTATTCGAATTGGAGATGAGAGATATTTTGTTACACTATAGAGAATTTTGAGAATTTTCTTTGTTCTTGCGTCCCGAACTATTTCCATGGGACATCAGACCAATCATTTACATGATACATGATTTAGTAATTCCTAACAAGAGGTTCATTCTTTTTACTTGAATTCTCTGGTCCGATTATGGATTTGGTAATCAACGAAAAATAAAGAATGAAAAAAAAAATTCATGATTTTGGTCGTAGATCAATGGTCAATCCTGGTATAAGGTTCCGTCGGAACAATTATTTATTTCACAGGTTACTGAATCTCTCTAAAAAAAAAAAGAGAAAGTGTGGCAAAATGGGAAGACGATATTGGAACATAAATTTGGAAGAGATGATGGAAGCAGGAGTTCATTTTGGTCATGGTACTAAGAAATGGAATCCTAGAATGGCTCCTTACATCTCTGCAAAGCGTAAAGGTATTCATATTACAAATCTTACTATAACTGCTCGTTTTTTATCAGAAGCCTGCGATTTAGTTTTTGATGCAGCAAGTATGGGAAAAAACTTCTTAATCGTTGGCACCAAAAATAAAGCAGCGGATTTAGTAGCATCAGCAGCAATAAGGGCTCGATGTCATTATGTTAATAAAAAATGGCTTGGTGGTATGTTAACAAATTGGTCTACTACAGAAACAAGACTTCAGAAGTTCAGGGACTTAAGAGCGGAACAAAAAATGGGGAAACTCGCCCGTCTCCCAAAAGGAGATGCAGCAATGTTGAAGAGAAAGTTATCCACCTTGCAAACATATCTGGGTGGGATCAAATATATGAGGGGATTGCCCGATATTGTAATTATCGTTGATCAGCAAGAAGAATATATGGTTCTTCGAGAATGTGTCATTTTGGGCATTCCGACGATTTGTTTAATCGATACAAATTGTGACCCAGATCTTGCAGATATTTCTATTCCGGCCAACGATGATGCTATAGCATCGATTCGATTGATTCTTACCAAATTAGTATCCGCAATTTTGGAGGGCCGAAATAGTTATATAAAAAAAGGTTGATTATCTTATAATTTAATAGTTAAGAAAAAGAAGAAGAAGATTAGTTCCTTTTTGTTGAACTCCATGGATTTCTTTGATTGTTTATTATTTTGGTTTGCATTTTTGAACTATGTTTTGAATATTGAATAAAAAATGATTGGTATTTTTTTTTTTATGTAATTTCTTGGTATTCTAAATATAATGTATGATTCCTATTAATAAATGAAGGTAGATGAATTGAGAAAGATATGGTTGAATCAAAATAATTCCTTTTTTAAGTTCGATTTCTATTATAGGGCAATATGAATGTTATACTATGTTCCATTAAAACACTCAAAGGGTTATACGATATGTCAGATGTAGAAGTAGGCCAACATTTATATTGGGAAATAGGAGGTTTACAAATTCATGCCCAAGTGCTTATCACTTCTTGGGTTGTAATTGCTATTTTATTAGGTTCAGCCATCATAGCTGTTCGGAATCCACAAACCATTCCGACCGACGGGCAGAATTTCTTCGAATATGTCCTTGAATTTATTCGAGACTTGAGCAAAACTCAGATTGGAGAGGAGTATGGTCCTTGGGTTCCATTTATTGGAACGATGTTCCTATTTATTTTTGTTTCTAACTGGTCAGGTGCTCTTTTACCTTGGAAAATCATAAAGTTACCTCATGGGGAGTTAGCTGCGCCCACGAATGATATAAATACTACTGTTGCTTTAGCTTTACCCACGTCAGTGGCATATTTCTATGCGGGTTTTAGCAAAAAAGGATTGGGATATTTCGGTAAATACATTCAACCAACTCCAATACTTTTACCAATTAATATCCTAGAAGATTTTACAAAGCCTTTATCTCTTAGTTTTCGACTTTTCGGGAATATATTGGCTGATGAATTAGTAGTTGTTGTTCTTGTTTCTTTAGTGCCTTCAGTAGTTCCTATACCTGTCATGTTTCTTGGATTATTTACAAGTGGTATTCAAGCTCTTATTTTTTCAACTTTGGCTGCGGCTTATATAGGTGAATCCATGGAGGGTCATCATTGACTAACTTTCGAAATAGTTTTTTAAGCTTATCCCAATTAAAGCAATGCGGGGTTCAATATAATCCACAGGGCTGGAGAAGAAAATGAAAATAGCTAATATTATCTATTGTAGTATTGTATATATGAAGAAAGATAGATGATATTGCAGAGTTTTTAAGAGAAAAAAGGATTGGGTGGGGGGGTTCTACTAGATATATGTACAGAATACGATTTAATATTAATAGAATAATAAAGTGCAGGTGGTTTACGTTATGGAAGAAAAAAAGTATATGTTATTTACTAGTTAGATAGGAATTATCCCTATCTCTTTTTTTCTAACTCACTTCATTTAGAATTTCTATAGATTCAAATATCAGTCCTTTTTCGATTTTTTCTGTGATTGTTAATTGAATGAAAGAATATAAGAGTTTCTAAACAAGAAAACACAATGGCTAAAACCGTATGGATCTATTTACATAAAACTCCATCATGGGTAGAAAGAAAGGAAAAACAGTATATGGAAGTAGTTCTTAAAATTAAGTAATATTCTGTTGGAGTTTTTAGCTACTTCGACCCGATAGATTTTAGTGATAAGTATCAATAAAAAAAAAGAAGTAAGTAAAAAGGTAGTATAGTAAAGTAAATAGTATAAAGTAGAAAAAGAAGTGGATAAAGATTAAGTAGTAATTCATTGGTTGGTTGTATCATTAACCATTTCTTTTTTTTTTTGCGAGGAAATTACCATGAATCCACTTATTTCTGCTGCTTCCGTTATTGCTGCTGGATTGGCTGTGGGGCTTGCTTCTATTGGACCTGGGGTTGGTCAAGGTACTGCTGCGGGCCAAGCTGTAGAAGGTATTGCGAGACAACCAGAAGCAGAGGGTAAAATACGAGGTACTTTATTGCTTAGTCTGGCTTTTATGGAAGCTTTAACAATTTATGGACTGGTCGTGGCATTAGCTCTTTTATTTGCAAATCCTTTTGTTTAATTTTCTCGTAGAATCAAAATGTAAAAAAAGGGGGACCTATCTTTTTTCTTATTTTATTAACTGGGAGTTTCCCTTTGCTCCTTCTCATTTTACTCCTATAACTATTTATTTTTGTTTGTCGAAACAATACTTTGGGAGGAACTGATTTGAGGATAAGGAATTAGCGGATCCACTCGCTTTCTTCCCTTTCGTTCTTAGTTTAGTAAAATTCCATTAAAAATAAGAAATGGAACAAAAAAATCGATAAAAAAAGGGGGGAGGCGAGTGGAGTGATACAAAAAGAACTCTGTTCTTTGTTAGTCCTATCTATAAGAGGAGAGCATATGAAAAATCTAACCGATTCCTTTGTTTCCGTGGGGCACTGGCCATCCGCTGGGAGTTTCGAGTTTAATACCGATATTTTAGCAACAAATCCAATAAATCTAAGCGTTGTGCTGGGTATATTGATTTTTTTTGGAAAGGGAGTGTGTGCGAGTTGTGTATTTCAAGAATAGGTTGGATTTCGCCGGCTGCACTTTCTTTAGATTTATGTATTCTTTTTTTTTTATTTGCGTAAATAGGAAAAAGGGTGCACAATCTCGACGAATTACTTCGTAATTGGATTTTATTCAGAAATCATATCTAAGAACCATAGCATTTCGTGACTAATTGGTAAATGAACTTTGATTCTCTATCAACCAATAATGTTGAGGTCTTTTACATGGTTAAAGATAAATTGTTTGAAGTCCAGGCACAGCATACCGTGGTACTCTTTCTACCGCTACATTAGTACCGAAATACCGCAAATAAAAAAAAAAAAAAATGAGAAAAAAAGAAATAATTGGGAATTTCTCCGATGTATAACACTCATATGGATAAATTTATTTGAACCATTTACAGGTATAGGAAAGATGGGTATATTCCCCCACCCCTTTTTTTATCCACTGCCAAATCGACGACCTATATATTGTAGAAAAAAGAGAAATTTTTTTAATTTTTTGGATGAAAAAAAAAGTTTGTGAATAAAAAACAAATAAAGAAACAACTTTGCTGACAATTTTTTATTTTTTGTCTGGTCTGAAGAGTCCTACTATCCTAATATTCTGATGTTAGATCAGTTTCGATATCTTTGAATACGAACAGAAAAGAGAGGATAGGCTCAAGAGAGGATAGGTTCATTCCATTCAAAGATATGGGAATTTCTATCAAAGGAAAGAAACAATTGAGCGTGAGAGCCAAATGAATCAAAAGATTCATGTTTGGTTCGGGAAGAGATATGAGAGTTGTGAAATGAATGTAAAGATAATCTACTTTCATTAAATGATTTATTAGATAAGCGAAAACAAAGGATCTTGAGTACTATTCGAAATTCAGAAGAATTACGTAGAGGGGCCGCTGAACAGCTCGAAAGAGCGCGGGCTCGATTACGTAAAGTGGAAATGGAAGCAGATGAGTATAGAC